AAGAAGGAACCGAGAAGGAGGTATCAGCAACAACTGGTTTTATTACGGGGCAGCTCATGATGTTCATATCGATCTATTATGCGCCTCTGCATCTAGCATTGGGTAGACCTCATACAATAACTGTCCTAGTTCTACCGTATCTTTTGTTTCATTTCTTCTGGAACAATCACAAAAACTTTTTTTATTATGGATCTACTACCAGAAATTCAATGCGTAATCTCAGCATTCAATGTGTATTCCTGAATAATCTAATTTTTCAATTATTCAACCATTTCATTTTACCAAGTTCAACGTTAGCCAGATTAGTCAACATTTATATGTTTCGATGCAACAACAAGATGTTATTTGTAACAAGTAGTTTTGTTGGTTGGTTAATTGGTCACATTTTATTCATGAAATGGGTTGGATTGGTATTATTCTGGATACGGCAAAATCATTCGATTCGATCTAATAAGTACCTTGTGTCAGAATTGAGAAATTCTATGGCTCGAATCTTTAGTATTCTCTTATTTATCACCTGTGTCTACTATTTAGGCAGAATGCCGTCGCCTATTGTCACTAAGAAACTGAAAGAAACCTCAGAAACGGAAGAAAGGGGAGAAAGAAAGGAAGAAAGCGATGTAGAAACAACTTACGAAACGAAGAAGACTAAACAGGAACAAGAGGGATCCACCGAACAAGACAAAGATAACCCAGTTTACGAAGATTCTTATCTTGATACCCATCAAGATAATTGGGTATTGGGAAAACTTAAAGAAGAGAAAAATGAAAAAACTTATTTCTGGTTTGAAAAACCTATTGTCACTTTTCTTTTCGATTATAAACGATGGAATCGCCCGTTGAGATATATAAAAAATGATCGATTTGAAAATGCTGTACGAAACGAAATGTCACAATATTTTTTTTATATATGCCCAAGTGATGGAAAACAAATAATATCTTTTACATATCCGCCCAGTTCATCGACTTTTTCAGAAATGATAGAACGGAAAATTTCTTTGTACACGACAGAAAAACTATCTCACGAGAACCTGTATAATTATTGGGTTTATACCAATAAACAAAAAAAATACAACTTGAACAATGAATTGATAAGTCGAATAAAAATTCTAGAACTAGAAAAAGAGAAGGGATCTCTTGCTTTAGATATGCTAGAAAAAAGGACTAGATTATGCGATGATGAAAATGAACAAGAATACTTGCCAAAAATGTATGATCCTTTTTTGAACGGACCTCATCGAGGAACAATAAAAAAATTTGATTCACGTGCAATCATGAATAATTTAATAACTTCAACAAAAGATACCGTAGAAATGTTTTGGATAAATAAGATTCATGGTCTATTTCATAAAGATTCCAGAGAATTTGAACATCAAAAGAATAAGTTTGACTTTGGCGGGGAATTTTTATTGAATTCCATTGGGTTAACCTCAATCGAAAAATTTTCTTTTAAACGCGCGCAAGGAATTGATTCAGAAAGTCAAGCAAAATCTTTGAAATTTTTATTCGATATAATTACAACCGATCCAAACGATCTAACAAGAATTAGAAAGAAATCCATTGGAATGGAAGAAATAAGTAAAAAGGTTTCTCGGTGGTCATACAAATTGACAGACGATTTGGAAGAAGAGGAAGAAGAAGATGAAGAAGAATCGGCGGAGGATCCTGAAATTCGTTCAAGAAAAGGCAAACGCGTGGTAATTTATACTGATAATGATCAAAGTACTAATTCCAGGGCTAGTAATAATACTACTAGTAATACTAACACTAGTGATGAAGAAGAGGAGGTGGCTTTGATACGTTATTCACAACAATCAGATTTTCGCCGCGGTATAATCAAAGGATCCATGCGTGCTCAAAGACGTAAAACAGTTACTTGGGAAATATTTCAAGCAAATGTACATTCTCCACTTTTTTTGGATCGAATAGACAAAACTTTTTTTTTTTTGTTTTTTGATATCTCTGAAACGATTAATCTAGTTTTTAGGAATTGGGTAGGGGAAACCCCAGAATTGCAAATTTCTTATTTTGATGAGGAGCAAGAGACAAAAGAAAAGGAGAAAACAAATGAAGAGAAAGAAGAGGAAAATGAACGAATAGCAATATCAGAAGCTTGGGATACTTTTATATTTACTCAAGCAATAAGGGGTTTCATGTTAGTAACCCAATCTTTTCTTAGAAAATACGTTATATTGCCCTTATTGATAATAGCTAAAAATATTGGACGTATGTTATTATTGCAATTCCCCGAGTGGTACGAGGATTTGAGGGAATGGAATAGAGAAATGCATGTTAAATGTACCTATAATGGTGTTCAATTATCAGAAACAGAATTTCCCCAAAATTGGTTAACAGATGGTATTCAAATAAAGATTCTATTTCCTTTCTGTCTGAAACCTTGGCGAAGATCTAAGATACGATCTCATCATAGAGATCAGCAAATGACTAAAAAAGAGAAAAAAGAGAATTTTTGTTTTTTAACAGTCTGGGGAAGGGAAGCAGAACTACCTTTTGGGTCTCCCCGAAAACGACCTTCTTTCTTTGAACCAATTTTAAAAGAACTCGAAAAAAAAATGATAAAAGTGAAAAAGAAAATTTTTCAAGTTATAAGGGTTTTCAAAGAAAGAAAAAAGCGGTTTCTAAAAGTTTCAAAAGAAAAAACAAGGTGGGTCGCCAAAATAGTTCTAGTTATAAACCTAATAATGAAAGAACTTGAAAAAAGAAACCCCTTTTTCTTGTTGAAATTGAGGAAGGTGGAAGTATATGAATCGAATGAAAACAGAAAAGATTCCAATATAAATAATAAGATTATCCGCGAATCGACCATTCGCATTCGATCCACGAGTTGTGTAAATGAAAATTATTTACTCATAGAAACAAAAATGAAAGATCTTGCTAATAAGACAACCACAATTAGGACTCAAATAGAAGGAATCACAAAAGACAAGAAAAAAAAAGTTCTAACTTGTGATGATAAAAGATCGGAATCACAGAAGGATTTTTGGCAAAAATTCAAAAGAAAAAATATCCGATTAATACGCAAATCGTATTATTTTATGAAATCCTTCATTGAAAAAATATACACGGATATATTACTATGTATCATTAAGATTCCAAGGATCAATGCACAACTTTTCTTTGAATCAATAAAAAAAATCATCAATAAATCCATTTTCAACGACGAAACGAATCAAGAAGGAATTGAGAACACAAATCAAAATACAATGAACTTTATTTCTACTATAAAAAAGTCGTTTTCTAATACTAACATTAATAATAATTCTAATATTTATTGTGACTTATCTTCCTTGTCTCAAGCATATGTATTTTACAAATTATCACAAAATCAATTACTTAACAAGTATCATTTGAGATCTGTACTTCAACATCACGGCACCTATTCTTTTCTTAAGGATATAATCAAGAATTATTGTACGACACGAGGAATATTTTATTCCAAATCAAGACATAAGAAAATTGATAAGTATGGAATGAATAAATGGAAAATTTGGTTAAGGGGTCATTATCAATACAATTTATCTCAGACTAAGTGGTCTCACTTAGTAGCGAAAAAGTGGCGAAATAGAGTCAATCAATGTCGTATGATTCAAAAGAAGAACTCAATGAAATTGGATTTATATAAAAAAGAAAAAGACCAATTAATTCATTACATGAAACAAAATTACTATGCGGTGGATTCGTTGATGAGTCAAAAAGTCAAATTGAAAAAGCATTACGGATATGATCTTTTATCATATAAATATTTAAATTATGTGGATAGTAAGGACTCTTATATTTATGGATCAGCATTACAAGTAGAGGACAAAAAAATTCCATATAATTTCAATACACCGAAACCCGAATCATTTTATGGATTGATAAGTATAGCTATTAGTTATTATTTAGAAAAAGGATCTATTATTGATACAGACAAAAATATGGATAGAAAAATTTTTGATTGGAGAATTCTCCATTTCTGTATTAGAAATCATATCGATATTGAGACCTGGACCAATACGCATATCGACACCAAGATTCATCAAAATGCTAAAACTAAAAATTCTCAAAAATTTGAAAAAAAAGATCTTTTTTCTTTTACGATTCATCATAAAATCAACCCATCCAATCAAAAAAAATTCTTTTTTGATTGGATGGGAATGAATCAAGAAAAGTTATATCGTACCATATCAAATATAGAACCTTGGTTTTTCCCAGAATTTGTGCTACTTTTTGATGCGTATAAGATAAAACCGTGGATCATACCAATCAAATTACTAATTTTGAATTTCTGTGAAAATATTAGTCAAAGTGAAAAGATCGACGTAAATAAAAAAAAAAATCTTCCTATATTAACTAATAAAAAAGTATATCTTGAATTAGAAAATTCCAACCAAAAAAAAAACGAACAACAAGGTCAAGGAGATCTTGTATCAGATCTACAAAAACAAAAAGAAAAGAAAGATGTAAAAGAAGATTACACGGGAGCAGACATTCAAAAGGGTAGAAAGAAAAAACAATCCAAGAGCAAAAAAGAAGCAGAACTCAATTTATTCCTAAAAAAATATTTTCTTTTTCAATTAAGATGGGATGACCCCTTGAGTCAAAGAATGATCAATAATATCAAGGTATATTGTCTTCTACTTAGACTGATAGATCCAAAGGAAATTGCTATATCCTCAATTCAAAGAGGAGAAATGCATCCGTATGTAATGTTGATTCAAAAAGACCTAACTCTTACAGAATTGATAAAAAGGGGAATATTTATTATCGAACCAATTCGTCTATCTATGAAAAGAGATAGAAAATATATTATATATCAAACTGTAGGTATTTCATTGGTTGATAAGAATAAGCACCAAATTAATGAAAAATGCATAATAAAAAATGGATATGTTGATAAAAAGAATTTTGATGGATCCGTTGCACAACACAGCAATACGCTTATGAATAGAAACAAAAATCATTATGATTTCCTTGTTCCTGAAAATATTCTATCCCCCCGATGTCGTAGAGAATTGAGAATTCTAATTTGTTTCAATTCCCGGAATTGGAATGTTGTGGATAATAGAAATTCAATATTTTGCAATCAAAACAACATAAAAAACTGTGGACAATTTTTGAACGAGGAAAAGCATCTTAATACAGATGCAAAAAAATTCATTAAATTCAAATTGTTTATTTGGCCCAATTATCGATTAGAAGATTTAGCTTGTATGAATCGTTACTGGTTTGATACCAATAACGGCAGTCGTTTCAGTATGTCAAGAATACATATGTATCCACGGTTCAGAATCACTTAATAGTATATTTCCTATATATCTAACGCGGAAGATATTTGGTAAATAAAAGCCGAAAAATATATGCATACGCTATGTTACATTCTGGTACATGATACCGATTTAATTACGTATCCATTGGATCCAGTAAGAAATCGACAGAATCCTCTTTTTAGGTAAAAAAAAAAATTATTCTCTTCCCTGAATGCATAAATGTATCATCCCTTTCTATCCAAATCAAATTTGCAATTTGATTTGGATAAAATAAAAAAAAAAATATATATTGTATATGAAGAAATCAAAAATTTTTGTGTATCTAGATTCAAATAACTGGAAATAACTGATATAATAATAATTAAATTATTATTTTTCCTGATCGGTCAAATCCACGAAAAAAATAGAAAAACTTGTTTTTATGGTAAAAAATTCATTCATCTCAGCTATTCGACAAGAAAAAGAAAAAAACTGCGGATCTGTTGAATTTCAAGTATTCAGTTTCACCGATAAGATACGGAGACTTACTTCACATTTGGAATTACATAAAAGAGATTTTTTGTCGCAAAGAGGTCTACGAAAAATTCTGGGAAAACGTCAACGGCTGCTAGATTATTTGTCAAAGAAAAATAGAATACGTTATAAGAAATTGATTGGTCAGTTGGGTATTCGGGAGTCAAAAACTCGTTAATTTAAAGATTGGTTTGAATTTTGTTCTTTAGTTATTAGTTAATAGTAGTTATTAGATTTTTCATTTTGATGAACCTCATTTTGATAAATTCATGGAATAATGAATTAAGGAAAAAAAGATATGACTGTACCGGCTACAAGAAAAGATCTCATGATAGTTAATATGGGTCCTCACCACCCATCAATGCATGGTGTTCTTAGACTGATCGTTACTCTCGATGGTGAAGATGTTATTGACTGTGAACCCGTATTGGGTTATTTACACAGAGGGATGGAAAAAATAGCGGAAAATCGAACAATTATACAATATTTGCCTTATGTAACACGGTGGGATTATTTAGCCACTATGTTCACAGAAGCAATAACAGTAAATGTACCAGAACGATTGGAAAGTGTTCAAGTACCTAAAAGAGCCACTTACATTAGAATAATTATGCTAGAACTGAGTCGTATAGCTTCTCATTTGTTATGGCTTGGACCTTTTATGGCGGATATCGGTGCACAGACTCCCTTTTTCTATATTTTCAGAGAAAGGGAATTGTTATATGATCTATTCGAAGCCGCTACAGGTATGCGAATGATGCATAATTATTTCCGTATTGGGGGAGTTGCTGCCGATCTACCTTATGGTTGGATAGATAAATGTTTGGATTTCTGCGATTATTCTTTAACAGGAATTGTTGAATATCAAAAACTTATTACGCGGAATCCTATTTTTTTGGAACGAGTTGAAGGAGTGGGCATTATTGGTGGAGAGGAAGCAATAAATTGGGGTTTATCAGGACCGATGCTACGAGCTTCTGGAATCCAATGGGATCTTCGTAAAGTTGATCATTATGAGTGTTATAATAAATTCGATTGGGAAGTCCAATGGCAAAAAGAAGGAGATTCACTAGCTCGTTATTTAGTACGAATCGGTGAAATGAAGGAATCTATAAAAATTATTCAACAGGCTCTAGAAGGAATTCCCGGAGGACCCTATGAGAATTTAGAAGTTCGACGCTTTGATAGAGCAAAAAATCCCGAATGGAATAATTTTGAATATAGATTTATTACTAAAAAACTTTCACCCAATTTTGAATTGTCGAAACAAGAACTTTATGTGAGAGTAGAAGCCCCAAAAGGGGAATTAGGAATTTATTTGATAGGAGATAGTAGTGTTTTCCCCTGGAGATGGAAAATTCGTCCACCCGGTTTCATCAATTTGCAAATTCTCCCTCAACTAGTTAAAAGAATGAAATTGGCTGATATCATGACGATACTAGGTAGTATAGATATCATTATGGGAGAAGTTGATCGTTGAAATGATAATTGATACAACAGAAGTAGAAGTACAAGCTATCAATTCTTTTTCTAGATCGGAATCCTTAAAAGAAGTCTATGGACTCATATGGATCTTTGTTCTTATTTTCACCCTTCTATTGGGAATCACAATAGGGGTACTAGTAATTGTGTGGTTAGAAAGAGAAATATCCGCAGCAATACAACAACGTATTGGGCCTGAATATGCCGGCCCGTTAGGAATTCTTCAAGCTCTAGCGGACGGGACAAAATTACTTTTTAAAGAGGACCTCCTCCCATCCAGAGGAGATATTCGTTTGTTCAGCGTGGGACCGTCTATAGCGGTCATATCAGTTCTACTAAGTTATTTAGTAATTCCCTTTGGATATCACCTTGTTTTGGCCGATCTCAGTATAGGTGTTTTTTTATGGATCTCCATTTCAAGTATTGCTCCTATTGGACTTCTTATGTCAGGATATGGATCGAATAATAAATATTCCTTTTCAGGTGGTCTACGGGCTGCTGCTCAATCTATTAGTTATGAAATACCATTAACTCTCTGTGTGTTATCAATATCTCTACGTGTGATTCGTTGGAACATGATTATTTTCCCTCCTCTCTAGAAATAAAGTAAAGAGGTTGAATATATTGAATGGATATTTTCATTTTTTATTCATCATTAGGGTTGATGAGTTAAGCTAGATAGTTATATGAGTAAAATCAAACTGCTTAGAAATTTGCAGTAAGAAGATAAAATCTCGTTCCCTATGTACAAGAATATAAACATAAGCAGTGTAAACTGTTTACCCCAAGATTAAGATTCTTTGACTCATTATCATATCTTGAAGCGGGTACAAAAGATCAACTGTATGGGGTTTCCACTACTATCTTGTATGTATTACCATACCCGGGATCAATCAAAAATCGGTGGACAGTTAGGAACACCAAGGTACACAAAAGATTAGTAATGGAGATAACGTAAGGTATCAAAAAAGGGTATTTTTGCGGAAAACTGTGGATAAAACGAATCATAATGAGGACTTTAAGTTGGTAGAAATGACCAAGCAGTACTTCCCCATGATTCCGATCTAGAGTATGCTCCTATTCACTGATTAAAGAAATGACTATCAAAAACGAATTAATCCTTTATTGTAATTGTATTGTTTTTCAGAGTACTCCCTCCTCTGAGAAAGAAGAACAGGAACAAAAGAAATGAAATGCAAAAATAGAATGAGAAAAATGAAAAATAATAAATAAAGATCTTTATTTATTATTTCTTTTCCCCACCCATATCTATACATACATATGGAATTCTTATCATGAATTTAGAATTAATGCCCAATTCTTTCTAATTCTTTCTTTATACTTTATAGTTTTTCTTTATAGTTATAGTTATTGATAGAACATATTTATTGATATAACGAGTATTTTATTGAAGGATTAAGTTATTACCGAACAAAGAGAAATTGAAATTCTAAAGGATAAGATCAATTCGGAAGCACCCTTTTTTATTCTAGCAGACGGAATTTCATTGGTCTAATTTTGGACTCCCGATGTATATTTATTCTATTTACTATCTAAAGATAGTGATAATACCGAACAAGTCCTTACATTTATTTGTGACCATAGAGGAGCCGTATGAAGCTGAGGTCTCATGTACGGTTTTGAAATAGCGATGCGAACAGTGATGTTATTATCGACTATGATTATCTAATAGTTCAAGTACAGTTGATATAGTTGAGGCACAGTCAAAATATGGTTTTTGGGGGTGGAATCTTTGGCGTCAGCCTATAGGGTTTATTGTTTTTCTAATTTCTTCTCTAGCAGAATGTGAGAGATTACCCTTTGATTTACCAGAAGCAGAGGAGGAATTAGTAGCAGGTTATCAAACGGAATATTCAGGTATCAAATACGCTCTATTTTACCTTGCTTCTTACCTAAATTTATTAGTTTCTTCATTATTTATAACAGTTCTTTACTTAGGCGGGTGGAATTTCTCTATTCCGTACATATCCATTCCTGAACTTTTCGGAATAAATAAAATGGCTGGAGTCTTTGGAATGACAATTGGTATATTTATTACATTAGCTAAAGCTTATTTGTTTCTGTTCATTCCTATCACAGCAAGATGGACTTTACCTAGGATGAGAATGGACCAGCTATTAAATCTTGGATGGAAATTTCTTTTACCTATTTCTTTGGGTAATCTATTATTGACAACTTCTTCCCAACTTGTTTCACTATAAATAACAGAATAGGATAACGATATTCCAGATTCATAAACGATCTCAAACAAGAGAAAGAAACATCAATTTATTCACGGAGATCCACAATATGTTCCCTATGGTGACCGGGTTCATAAATTATGGCCAACAAACAATACGAGCTGCAAGGTACATTGGTCAAAGTTTCATAATTACCCTATCCCATACAAACCGTTTACCTGTAACTATTCAATATCCTTATGAAAAATCGATCACATCAGAGCGTTTCCGTGGTCGAATCCACTTTGAATTTGATAAATGTATTGCTTGTGAAGTATGTGTTCGTGTATGTCCCATAGATCTACCCGTTGTTGATTGGAGATTTGAAAAAGATATTAAAAAGAAACAATTGCTTAATTATAGTATTGATTTTGGGGTCTGTATATTTTGTGGTAACTGTGTCGAGTATTGTCCAACAAACTGTTTATCGATGACTGAAGAATATGAACTTTCCACTTATGATCGTCACGAATTGAATTATAATCAAATTGCTTTGGGTCGGTTACCAATGTCAGTAATTGGAGATTACACAATTCAAACAGTTATGAATTCGACTCAAATCAAAATGGAAAAAGATAAACCCCTTGATTCAAGAACGATTACCGATTACTAAGATTTTCTTTTGAAATATTTGAGATAAAGGAGCCAAGTCTCTTTTATTTTGGTTGGTCGGAAACTACAAAACAAATAATAACTAATAACTATTGATTGTTGAGAATTACTCTTTGATTTAAAGCGAGAATATGTATGTTTTCGTGATGATTTCTAAATATAAAATTCCAACTATTCTTTTCTTTTTTCTTTCAGATAAAAAAGAGTATTATTGGCCAATAACTTTATCTATATCTACGTTAATCCATATTAAGCTTTAATTCAATTAGGAACCCATCATATACAAGAAAAAAATAAGGGTAACACCCTTCTCTTTCCTGGACTATTTAGTAAGGTCATGAAATATTTCGACTTATTTATCTGTTATACATAATGGATTTACCTGGACCAATACACGATATACTTGTAGTGTTTCTGGGATCATTTCTTATATTAGGAGGTCTAGGAGTAGTATTATTTACCAATCCAATTTATTCTGCCTTTTCATTGGGATTGGTTCTTGTTTGTATATCCTTATTCTATATTCCATCAAACTCCTATTTTGTAGCTGCCGCACAGCTCCTTATTTATGTGGGAGCCATAAATGTCTTAATCATATTTGCTGTTATGTTCATGAGTGGTTCAGAATATTCCAACGATTCCTATCTTTGGACTGTTGGAGATGGGGTCACTTCACTGGTTTGTACAAGTATTCTTTTTTCATTAATTACTACTATCCCAGATACGTCATGGTACGGAATTATTTGGACTACAAGATCAAACCAGATTATAGAGCAGGACCTTCTAAGTAACGTTCAACAAATTGGAATTCATTTATCAACAGATTTTTATCTTCCGTTTGAACTCATTTCTATAATTCTTTTAGTTTCTTTGATAGGCGCAATTACTATGGCTCGTCAATAATAAATACTTAGAATTAATAAAATTATTAGAAATTTAAAATCAAATGAAAAAGGGAAAGTTTTTAGTTTAATCTACTGTAAGTACTTCTTTTTTTCTGTAATTGCTCGATTCTAGTCAATCAAATCGGTTGAATTGTTGTTCATATTGAAATGAATCGGGGTTCATGAGGAGTTAGTCAATGATGTTCGAACATGTACTTTTTTTGAGTGTCTATTTATTTTTGATCGGTATCTATGGATTGATCACAAGTCGAAATATGGTTCGAGCACTTATGTGTCTTGAGCTTATACTAAATTCGGTTAATATTAATCTCGTAACATTTTCTGATATATTTGATAGTCGCCAATTAAAAGGAGACATTTTCTCAATCTTTGTTATAGCCATTGCGGCGGCGGAAGCAGCTATTGGGCTAGCTATTGTTTCATCGATCTATCGTAACAGAAAATCAACTCGTATCAATCAATCTAATTTGTTGAATAATTAGTCATAACTATCATATAAATAAAGACATAATATATAATATAATATATATAAATTTTATATAAATTTTATAATATATAAATATAAAAATATATAAAAAAATATATAAAAAATTTTATTTAAATTATTTCATTTTTTTTTTTTATAGTAATATGTATAGTAATGTGGAAATATATTACTATTGATATTGAAATATTGACGATCCGTTGGCCAATGTGAAGTCTCGCGTGTGACTTGTATGATCATGGTTGTTGAAACGTAAATCAAAGTCTCTTGGTCTTTTCTCATGAACAGATTTAGAAAAATATTAATTCTTAAGATTTTTTTGATAAACCACCGATTCGTCTGGTGTCTACAATATCAATTATATAATTCATTTACTACTGATTTTACTTTACCAGATCGAAATTTTTTATGTTCAAAACTGGAATTTATAGACCCAATGTCGCATTCAGTAAAAATTTATGATACATGTATAGGGTGTACTCAATGTGTACGAGCCTGCCCCACAGATGTATTGGAAATGATACCTTGGGACGGATGTAAAGCTAAGCAAATTGCTTCCGCGCCAAGAACCGAGGACTGTGTAGGTTGTAAGAGATGTGAATCCGCCTGTCCAACAGATTTTTTGAGTGTCCGTGTTTATTTATGGCATGAAACAACTCGCAGCATGGGTCTATCTTATTGATACGTTATAAAAAACTCCACTTGAATCATTTGATTCCTTTTTACCGACAAAAGCCCGTACTCGAAAAAATATATTATTCCGAGCACGGGTTTTTGGCCAAAACGTATCTTGTCTTTATCACGAGTTATTTCCCTTGGTTAACAATACTTGTAGTTTTGCCGATATTCGCGGGTTCTTCAATTTTCTTTCTCCCTCATAGGGGGAATAAAGTCTTTAGGTGGTATACTTTATGTATTTGTATGGCAGAACTCCTTCTAACAACCTATGTATTCTGTTATCATTTCCAATTGGATGATCCGTTAATTCAATTAGAGGAGGATTCTAAATGGATAAATATTTTTGATTTTCACTGGAGACTGGGAATCGATGGACTTTCCATAGGACCCATTTTACTGACCGGATTTATCACTACTTTAGCTACTTTAGCAGCTTGGCCGGTTACTAGAAATTCGCGATTGTTCTATTTCCTGATGTTAGCAATGTACAGTGGTCAAATAGGATTATTTTCTTCTAGAGACCTTTTACTTTTTTTTATCATGTGGGAGTTAGAATTAATTCCTGTTTACTTACTTTTATCCATGTGGGGAGGAAAGAAACGTTTGTACTCGGCTACAAAGTTTATTTTGTACACTGTGGGGGGTTCCATTTTTCTCTTAATAGGAGTTCTAGGTATGGGTTTATATGGTTCCAATGAACCGACATTGGATTTTGAAAGATTAGCTAATCAGTCATATCCTGTGACATTAGAAATAATATTATATTTTGGTTTTCTTATTGCTTATGCCGTCAAATCACCGATTATACCCCTACATACATGGCTACCAGATACCCATGGAGAAGCACATTACAGTACATGTATGCTTCTAGCTGGAATCTTATTAAAAATGGGAGCATATGGATTGATTCGGATCAATATGGAATTATTACCGCACGCCCATTCTATATTTTGTCCCTGGTTGGTGATAGTAGGGACAATGCAAATAATTTATGCAGCTTCAACCTCGTTCGGTCAACGCAATTTTAAAAAGAGAATAGCCTATTCTTCCGTATCTCACATGGGTTTCACAATTATAGGAATTGGTTCTATAACCGACATGGGACTCAACGGAGCCATTTTACAAATACTCTCTCATGGATTTATTGGTGCTGCACTTTTTTTCTTGGTGGGAACGAGTTGTGATAGAATACGTCTTGTTTATCTAGACGAAATGGGGGGGGTATCCATCCCAATGCCAAAAATATTTACCATGTTTAGTAGTTTCTCGATGGCTTCTCTTGCATTGCCAGGAATGAGTGGTTTTGTTGCGGAATCAGTAGTATTTTTTGGAATAATTACCAGCCAAAAATATCTTTTAATGCCCAAAATTCTAATTACCTTTGTAATGGCAATTGGAATGATATTAACTCCTATTTATTTATTATCTATGTTACGTCAGATGTTCTATGGATACAAATTATTCAATGCTCCAAACTCCAATTTTTTGGATTCTGGGCCACGAGAACTATTTGTTTCAATCTGTATCTTTTTACCCGTAATAGGAATTGGTATTTATCCGGATTTCGTTCTCTCGCTATCAGTTGACAAAGTGCAAGCTATCCTATCTAATTATTTTTATAGATAGTTTTGTTTTCATTAATGAGACAGAAAGCAAAGTCTTATAATTTTGAATTTTATTTTAAGATTTTTGAAATCATTCGCTGTACAACACAAAAAAATAAAGTGAATTAGAATTGTAATAAGATGTATCCCAAGTTTTTGAGAACCATTTGACTCAAGAAATCATTCAAATGGTTCTCAAAAACTCGCACAAAATTTCGTTATATATGGGACGATGTTCTTATGTATTCCTCATGGAATTTATTCAATTAGATATTAATGTGAATGAACCATAACTATGTAGACCTATTCCTAATAGATTGATCCCGAAATAGCATATCCAAATTATAAGAAATCCTATAGAAGCTACAAGTGCCGAATTCGTACCTTGCAAACTTTGATTTGTTCTAGTATGTGAATAAATCGCGAATATGGTCCAAGTAATAAATGCCCAAGTTTCCTTGGGGTCCCAATTCCAATAAGATCCCCATGCCTCATTAGCCCATACTGCTCCAGAAAGAATACCTATGGTTAAAAAGGTAAACCCTAAACTAATGACACGATAACTCCAATAATCCAAACGCTGAGTTAATTGATATTTGTAATAATTTCGAAATGAAAGAAAAGAAGTGTGTTTAAAAACACTTCTTTTTTCGTTCAAGTATTCGATCTTGCCAAAGAAAAATGACTGAATTTTCAAATTTTTGCTTTTACAAAAAATATCGATGTTTTTTTGAAATGTAATGACTAAAAAAGCGACTGAAAATAACGACCCGCATAAAAGAGCTGCATAGCTCAATAACATCATACTTACGTGCATCATTAACCACTGAGATTGTAGGGCAGGTACTAATATTGCCGATTGATGCATTTCACTTGAAAGACCCGATGTGGCGAAACCTTGGGTAAAAATGGCACTTGGCGCGGTTATTGCACTTAAATCATTTTTATGATTCCATATCTTGGAAATCATATGAATAATGGAAAAACTCCACGAAAGGAAGATTAATGACTCGTATAAATTACTTAATGGAAAATGTCTCGAAGAAATCCAACGAGTAACTAATAATCCTGTTATAGATAAAAAAGTAGCGATCATTCCCTTTTCCGATGAATCACGTAACCCTATGATTTCGTGGACTAATAGGGTTATCAAATGAATCATAATCACAATTGAAATGATCGAAAAAGAAAGATGAGTTAATATATGTTCTAAAGTCGCAAATATCATACATAAAAAAGGTCCCATTACTGAATTGAAATCGGGAATTAAATACATTATAGGATTCATTCTATCTCTTTTTGAGTATGCCGCCACTCGGACTCGAACCGAGATGCTCTAGCACTGCTTCCTAAGAGCAGCGTGTCTACCAATTTCACCATAGCGGCTTGCTTGAAATAATAATAGTCAATTCATGTTGAATCGTCTAGATCTAGATTCAAGGATTCAATATAGTTTAGTAAACATTAGAACGGATGAATAAGAGCTCCTTTAAACTCAATTCATTTTCAATAATTCTTGGTTAGTGTCATTGTAGGTTCAGTTTTAACAGTCAACTTTTACGCACTATATATATACTAAGTTCTCCCGGAACAATTGGAACTTGAAAGTTTTGTTTTCCATCGAGATAGAGACTAAGATAAGAATTGCCCCCTTCTTCTATTTTTTCTTTATTTATTTTGAATTCGTGAAATCAGATAAATGAAAAACAAATCGTCAAAGAGATTGATTTTCTCACTTAACAAAATGAAATAAATAGGATTTCATATGTATCACATTTTAATTACTAAATTAAAGGAATTTTTCTAACAATTTCGATACTTTCTTAGTATCATTAAGTATTAATTAACTATTAATAATACTCTTTGTTCTTTGTTGTGTACATAATTTCTAATTTATGATAATATCAAACCAATTAGGTCTTGAGTTAGGCATATACTAAAACAAAAGAGTTTTTATATCCATCACAATTTCATTTTCTTTTCCCAATAGAAAAAAGAAAGATTTTTCTATTGGGAAAAGAAAATGAAAATAATAATAATGCTTAGAACCAGCAGACAGATAAATTCGTATTCTACATATTATAGTAGCTAGTTCTAACTAATCTTGAGGAGTTCAATACATTAGTTAATGGGAATTATTCCTATTCCAAAATTGGGAGTTCTTTGAGCCATGGAAATTCTGATTATTCCAAGATTTTCTTACTTGTTTGTCGCACAAAAAAACTTTTAGAATCTCCGGTAGAAACTGACTTTGCTAAAGAAAAAGCTTTTATGGCAGCTAAATATCCCTTTTTCTTCCAAATATTTCTACGAATACGTTTTTTTGATATAGAAGTACGTTTTTTTGGAACTGCCATTCAAAAAAAAAAGTTACTCATTTTTATTGTTGTATGTGAAAGACATGTATTGCTCAAAATGGATTGTTCTTTTTAGTCATTTTCTATACTTAATTCCGTCGATAATCGTTTTTTCTTAACATACAATACAAATGTATTATTTATATATGAATATATACATGCATGTCAAGTATAACACACTAAGGAAAAAATAGAGGAAAAGAAGGGAAAATTAGAAAAGGAATTTTTATGACTATTAGTTCTAATTGAATAAGCTCATAGTGCCGTGTCTATAATTTAAGTTCAAACTTTAACTACAACTAGTAGTTAATATGTTAAACAAGACATTCCATTACCTAAGAAGGGGAACTCATTAGTTTTTTAAAAATTCAGTTCTACACGAAGTAGGGAGTATTATAAGATTTCTGATACTTTCTTATTGGATTGGAATCCAATCAATCAGTTCCGCAATGAGTTAGATAATTACTACAAAAAAATTCACTAGAATAATTAGGTCTTTTTTTTTTTTTGTTGATTTATTAATGCATACTATAATCTATATTATACTGTTTTGGTATAATTGTTTTTACTTTACTTACTATACTATAGTATATGATATGGTTACATATTGCCAGAATAGAATGGTAGTATAGTTGTTGTAGAATGATTCAAAATCTCATATTACCCATTTTAATAAATATCTTTTTTTAGTTAATGTTAATAAAGTTAATAACTAAGTAATTACTCTTAGCTAGCTATTTGGTCATATCATTTGACCAACGAATTAGAACTTTTTGAATATTTTCAATATCTGAAAAAAGTGAAAATAATGAAAAATCAAAATATTTGAGGTTTTTCATATCTTTTTTTGTTGATTTTTTTATTGTTCCTTTCGAAAGCGATAAGAATTGGTGAATCGGAAACAATTATAAAAAAAAAATGAAAATTTGTTTTTTATGGAACATACATATAAATATGCATGGATAATACCTTTTCTTCCATTTCCAGTTTCTATGTTAATAGGATTTGGACTTCTGCTTATTCCGACAGCAACAAAAAATATTCGTCGTATGTGGGCTTTTCCAAGTGTTTTGATGCTAAGTATAGCTATGGTGTTTTCGGCCAATCTGTCTATTCAGCAAATAAATGGAAATTTTATCTATCAATATCTATGGTCTTGGACTGTCAATAATGATTTTTCTTTAGAGTTCGGACACTTGATCGATCCACTTACTTCTATTATGTCAATATTAATTACTACTGTTGGAATCATGGTTCTTATTTATAGTGACAATTATATGTCTCACGATCAAGGATATTTGAGATTTTTTGCTTATATGAGTTTTTTCAATACTTCTATGTTGGGATTAGTTACTAGTTCCAATTTGATACAAATTTATATTTTTTGGGAACTTGTAGGAATGTGTTCGTATTTATTAATAGGTTTTTGGTTCACACGTCCAATTGCGGCAAGTGCTTGTCAAAAAGCTTTTGTAACCAATCGTATAGGGGATTTTGGTTTATTATTAGGAATTTTAGGACTTTATTGGATAACTGGTAGTTTAGAATTTCGGGATTTGTTCGGAATAGTTAATAACTTAGTTCGTAATAATGGAGTGGATTCTTTATTTGCTACTCTGTGTATTTCTTTTTTATTTGTCGGTGCAGTTGCTAAATCCGCACAATTCCCTCTTCACATATGGTTACCTGATGCTATGGAAGGACCTACTCCCATTTCGGCTCTTATACATGCTGCTACTATGGTAGCAGCGGGAATTTTTCTTGTAGCTCGGCTTCTTCCTCTTTTCACAGTTATACCTTATATAATGAATCTCATTTCTTTAATAGGCGTAATAACAGTACTATTTGGAGCCACTTTGGCTCTTGCTCAAAGAGACATTAAAAGAAGTTTAGCTTATTCTACAATGTCTCAATTGGGTTATATTATGTTAGCTCTGGGTATAGGTTCTTATCGAGCCGCTTTATTCCATTTGATCACCCATGCCTATTCGAAAGCTTTATTGTTTTTGGGATCCGGATCCATTATTCATTCAATGGAACCCATTGTTGGATATTCACCAGATAAAAGTCAAAATATGGTTCTTATGGGGGGTTTAACAAAATATGTTCCAATTACAAGAATTACTTTTTTATTAGGTACGCTCTCTCTTTGTGGTATTCCACCTCTTGCTTGTTTTTGGTCCAAAGACGAAATTCTTAATGATAGTTGGTTGTATTCACCAATTTTCGCAATAATAGCTTCCTTCACAGCAGGATTAACCGCATTTTATATGTTTCGGATGTATTTACTTACTTTTGATGGACGTTTGCGAATTCATTTTCAAAATTACAGTAGCACTAAAAATACTTCTTTCTATTCAATATCCTTATGGGGAAAAGAAGTACCAAAAGCAGTCAATAGAAATTTACTTTTATCAACAATGAATAATAAGGTATCTTTTTTTTCAAAAGATATATATCGAATTGATGATAATGTAAGAAATAGAGTACGATACTTTAGTACTTACTTTAGAAATAAATACACTTACACCTATCCTCACGAATCAGACAATACTATGTTATTTCCCCTGCTTGTATTGGTACTATTTACTTTATTCATTGGAGCAATCGGAATTAATTTTGACCGAGGAGTAATAGATTTTGATCTATTGTCGAAATGGTTAACTCCGTCCGCGGATTTTTTCCATCCAAATTCGAAGGATTCTTCGGATTGGTATGAGTTTTTGAAAAATGCAGTTTTTTCGGTAAGTATAGCTCTTTTTGGATTATTTGTAGCATCCATTTTATATGGATCTGTTTATTCATCTCTACAGAATTTGGGCTTAGTCAATTCATTTGTGAAGAAGAGCCCCAAGAGAATTCTCTTGGACCAAGTAAAAAATGGTATATACAATTGGTCATATAATCGTGGTTACATAGATATTTTTTATACTAAGATTTTTACTGTGGGTGTAAGAGGATTAGCTGAACTAATTCAGTTTTTTGATAGACATATAATTGATGGAATTACGAACGGGGTCGGTGTTGCTAGTTTCTTTATAGGAGAGGGGATCAAATACATGGGGGGTGGACGGATATCGTCTTATTTATTCTTATATTTATCTTATGTATTAATCTTTTTATTAATTTTTTCATTTTTCTCTTCTTTAAGTTTTCCCAATACCCAATTATCTTGATGGGTATCAAGATAAGAATCTTCGTAAACTGGGTTATCTTTGTCTTGTTCGGTGGATCCCTCTTGTTCCTGTTTAGTCTTCTTCGTTTCGTAAGTTGTTTCTACATCGCTTTCTTCCTTTCTTTCTCCCCTTTCTTCCGTTTCTGAGGTTTCTTTCAGTTTCTTAGTGACAATAGGCGACGGCATTCTGCCTAAATAGTAGACACAGGTGATAAATAAGAGAATACTAAAGATTCGAGCCATAGAATTTCTCAATTCTGACACAAGGTACTTATTAGATCGAATCGAATGATTTTGCCGTATCCAGAATAATACCAATCCAACCCATTTCATGAATAAAATGTGACCAATTAACCAACCAACAAAACTACTTGTTACAAATAACATCTTGTTGTTGCATCGAAACATATAAATGTTGACTAATCTGGCTAACGTTGAACTTGGTAAAATGAAATGGTTGAATAATTGAAAAATTAGATTATTCAGGAATACACATTGAATGCTGAGATTACGCATTGAATTTCTGGTAGTAGATCCATAATAAAAAAAGTTTTTGTGATTGTTCCAGAAGAAATGAAACAAAAGATACGGTAGAACTAGGACAGTTATTGTATGAGGTCTACCCAATGCTAGATGCAGAGGCGCATAATAGATCGATATGAACATCATGAGCTGCCCCG